ATTCTCCGCTTCCTTATCTTATGTTTAGTATATAGTTCTAGTCGAATTTGATTCTATTCTAATCGAATCGAAAACTATTGACACTTTCTATGATATTTAAATCTGATAATAGTGACATCCTCCAATTTCTATTGAAAAAACAAAGAAGGGGGAAAGGCAAATAGCCTTCTTCACAATATATATACTATGATTTAGGAGTGGAGTACAAGAACTTCCCGACATCCGGTAGAAAAAGAATATAAATAAGCAAAAGGCTTTTCGTAAGTTTTTTGCTCTTACATAACATAATTGCCAAGAAGAAGTTGGTTCTTTTTACAAACTTGATGTTGATAAATCCGCGGATCTAGAAATCCATTTCGGACAATTGGACCTTCTCAAACTGTTTCTTTTTAAGAACCAAAAAGATTTGTGCCAAAACAACAGATGCCAAAAAGAACAAAAGGCCTTGGACACGTAATGGATCTTGAAGTACTATTTCTGCATCTGCCTGACCAAACCCACCTACATTAGGATTACTTGTTAATGGTTGATCAAGTTTGATAGATTGGCCCTCTGAAACACTAAGTTCTGGTCCTGGAGGGATAATATCAACCACTTCACGCCCATTCGATGCATCCGTTATGTTTATTTCGTATCCCCCTTTTTCTTTTCGTATGATTTTGCTTACTATACCCGAAGCTGTGGCATTATAAACCGTATTGTTACTTTTATTCCCGTCGGGATAAATCTGACCCCTCCCCCTGTTCCCACCTACGTATATTGGATATTTTAAGAAGTGAGCATCTTTATTGGTCGCAGGGTTCGGGGAAAGAATAGGAAAAGCGATTTCACTATATTTCTGACCAGGAACTGGCCCTATCACAAGAATATTTTTTTTAGTGGGTCGGTAGGTCTGAAAAGACAGCTTGCCTATCTTTTCTTTCATCTCGGGCGAAATGCGGTCGGAGGGGGCTAATTCAAACCCCTCTGGTAAAATAAGAACGGCCCCCACATTCAAAGACCCCTTTTTACCATTAGCAAGAACTTGTTTCAGTTGCATATCATGCGGAATTCTAACAACTGCTTCAAATACAGTATCAGGGAGTACCGCTTGTGGAACCTCAATATCGACGGGCTTATTAGCTAAATGACAATTGGCGCATACAATACGACCAGTTGCCTCTCGTGGATTTTCAAAACCCTGCTGCGCAAAAACGGGATATGCATTTGAAATCGATGCCCGAGTTATTATATATATCATGAGGGATACGGAAATGAATCGAGTAATCTCTCCCTTTAACGAAGAAAAGGTATTTCTAATTTGCATGGTCCAATCGTTGATCCCGAAAATTTCTACAATAAAATTAGGTAGGTCACTAATATAGTTCCCTATCCGCGATTCTGCTATTTACTGAAATAATTTTACTGGAATATAGGATTCCTGGAATCTGAGAGGGATCCTCTGGATGGGTAGAAAAAGTCCGGTAAGGACGGCTTTGAATGCTTTGCTTATGTACAAAATAAGAAATATTCGAATTGGATCATGGAATCGCTTTTCACTCAGTCATTGAATGATAAATCACTACAAGTGACGGAGATACACGATTTAAATAAGAAAAAAGCCAATATTTAAAAAACGTATCTAGAATGACTGGAAAAGTGGAAACAAGAACAGATAGAATAATATCATTATGAGCAAATCCAAAATCGTTGTAGGCATAGCCAATCAGTAGTTCCCAACCGCGGGGCGAATGGAATCCGATACATAAATCAGTTACGAAAAGAATCGAAAAGGCTTTTATTGTGTCGCTTAAATTATATAGGAATTCTTGAACCCAAGAGTTAAGAATAAAAAGTTCTTCATTACACAGAATCGAATAACCACTTAGAATAACAAAGCAGATTGTATTTGTCGAGAAGTGAAAAATCGTATGGATATGATCCTCATCGTGCATCTTGATTAATTGGACTCTTGCTTTCTGGAACCCTATACGAAGCTTTTCTAGATGTCTTTCCGGAAATTCCTTTATCATTTCGTCCAAGAGGAATAATTCCTCTAATTCTATGAATTTTTCTAGAATAGCCTTTTCCTGAATATCGTTCAAAAAGGTTTCGGGTTGACTAGTATTCCACCAATTAGTAACCCAGGATTCCAGATTTTGATTAAATGAGAGAGGGATCCACCAGGGCAAAAATACTACAAATACTATAGATAAAAGATATCTAAGGGGAATGGATGCGCTCTTTTTTGTCATTTTTTCATCTGTGAATTGTTAATGAACCCACCTCATTCGTTGATTCTATGCGATCTAATATTTCTATCAAGCATGAGTTCTATTACAAGGTATTGCGCCTATAAATCGAGTCTCTTTTTTTTAGTTGTGATTCGGCGGTTAGCCCTTGAACCTAGTGTAGAAAAACTACAGAAATCGAAGAAGAATCCACTTCGAATTCTTCATTCGAATTTGAATTTGAATCAAGAAATAATAAAAAACAATATTGTTTCCAGATATCCCAATTGATCAAATATTCGAAGCGATTCCCCCTTTAGACGAATGCCCGAAAGATTCAAATTCAAATAAAGAACTTTTTTTTTTTCTATTAAAAACGAAACTCTCGAATATTTTGAAAAAATGAAAAAAAAAAAAAAGGATTCTTGGGGGTTTCCGCCTGCTGAGAAAGCGTTTATTCTTCAGTTCATTTTTCAAAACCCTTCAATTGGTACACGCAAGAAATAGGCCAATTCCGCAGCCTTTTGCTCAATTTCTCGTGGGGTCAAATTCTCATCAGTACGATTCAAGGGAATGGCCCCCAAGTCTCTGCTTTCTATATAAAGGACACGACGAGCATAAATACCCTCTTTAACTTCTATTCTGATGGACTGAATATCTTTCATAAGGAATCGTAGAAAGATGCGGCGATTTTTTCCAGGAAATCCCCAACGAAAAATACACACTATTCCCTCTTTTGTATCAAATCGATCATAACCGCTACCTACATTCCATGTAATTGTGCACCACAAATAGGAACTAATAAAGAGACCCGCGATCCCGTAGAAAGACATCACGATCCCTTGGGGAAAAAAATTGATTTGCTGAGACGGAAATAAAGATAGCAAATTCCTATCAAGATAACTAGAAATTCCAACCACTAAGAATCCTAATGAACCTAAAAAAAGGATAAGGGCCCAGCAGAAATTGCTTGTTTTGCGAGAGCCTGCTATAAACTCTATCCATATATATTCTGATCGCCAACTCATACATACTAGCTCCAGTTGCATTTTATTGGAATTGGGGAAATAACCAAAAGAAAATCTATTTTAGTTTCCTTTTTGTGTTTCCGAAGTAACTCTCATCAACTAGTACTATTTTATTAGATCTTAGCAGTAAGTCATCGAATTGCTTAGATCTAATAAAATCAGAGCATCCCCTTCATATGAGTCCCTATAGATCGGTACATACATATAGATACATTGACTTTCATTGCAGACATGAGTTCGGATCACAGCCTATTGTTGAAAATAGATAGGTGAAAATAGATAGAATTAATTTACCTATATATCATGTTTACACATGCATAAGAGCTCTTTCGTTTATGCTCGGAGAAAGCCACCTCTTAGTCTTATACACTATTCTACTAAATGGATATCCATCATCGCTAAGTTTTGAAAAAAAAAAAAACTAGATGAGAGTTGACCTTGATCCGATCGGATTTAAAAAATCTTATTTTTTTCAAGATAAAGAAATAAAGAAGCCATTGCCATTGCCGGAAATACTAGGCCCACTAAAGGCACAAAAATAGAGGGAAAGCTGTTGAGAATTGTCATAGAAAGGGTACCTCGATTTAATATTTGTACCTGTTATTGGTATAAAGATATCCTATAATAATTAGAATTCATATTCTAATTATTAGAATATTCTAATTCGTATATAAATGTATATTAAGTATACTTATAGAATTGTATATAAGTATACTAAATGAGTATATATACTAAGCGCAAGGAATGTAGAACTAAATAAACGGACCTATTCATCTTTCTACATGAAATATATGTATGATAACCCATTTTCGTTATTATTATTACTTATTTTTCTTCTTCTGTTGTTCTTAACTAAAGAATTTATTACAAATTCCCGAAGGATTCGTTAGAATCCGATCCAACAGCAGGGATTCCTAGGAAAATGGTCCTTATTAGGAGATATAGAAAGATGCAAGATTTTCTATTTTCTCCATTTGAATGATATATACATACGTAAGAGGGGAACAAGAAATTCTTTTATTTGCCCTGCCCCACAATGAATTCTAAGGAAGAATGTTTTTTTTATGTTGTTTTGTTGAGAGAGGTTTACTGATTACTAATCCGTCATATCGGTAAAAAAAAAAAAGAATTATCCGCATGCTTATTTGTACAATGAAATCTTATGTCACCAAAGAAAAATCCATTCTTCGGATTTTGTTTTATTTTTATTCGGATAAACTAACTAACTAATTGTTCGCCACAAAAAAAAAATTTCACTTAAGAACTCTACTGAAGTTCATTTTGATTCAAAGGAAAAAAGGCGTGGAACTGAAATAACTCGCTCAGAACACCTTTTAAAGGATTACGTGGTACGATTGGATCGAATAAGCCCTTATGGAATAAATATTCAGCCGCTTGGGAACCTTCAGGTACTGTCTTATTCAATGTTTGTTCAATTACTCGTTTACCCGCAAATGCAATATAGGCATTAGGTTCAGCAATAATGATATCCCCCAACATACCAAAACTAGCTGTCACTCCACCAGTAGTAGGAGATGTAAGAATTGATACATAGAATAACTTTTTATTTAATTGATAATCATATAAAGCAGAAGATATTTTAGCCATTTGCATCAAGCTCAAACTTCCTTCTTGCATGCGTGCTCCCCCGGAAGCACACACTAGAAGAAGAGGTAAAATTTTATTGGCAGCATACTCGATCAAACGGGTGATTTTCTCGCCTACTACGGATCCCATACTACCCCCCATAAACTGAAAATCC